CGGATGATTATGAATTATTTCTATTTAATAGAATATTAAACTCGTAGATAAAATCTCAAATCACGGATTTTTAGAAAATCCATCTTATTTTCATTCAACTGCTACAAGATCAACAATTCCATAAGCTTGGGCTTCTGTTGCTGACATAAAAACATCTCTTTCCATGTCTTCAGATACAACCCATAAGGGTTTGCCCGTTCTTTGTACATAAACCCTTGTGAGGGTTTCGCGTAGTTTCAGCAGTTCTTCCGCTTCCAGGATAAATTCTCCCGTTTGTGCCTCATAAAAAGAACTAGCAGGTTGATGGATCATTACCCTGATGATATAACAGTTCTCTATCTCGCGTGATGAAACGAAGAGAAAAGAAAGAAAGATAAAGAATAATAGGAAAAAAAAAGATAGAATTGAACAACCGTACGGGCATTATCTTTTGTGCATTGCATACGGCTCTACAATAAAATTGACCCTTACCTTCCATTGAAGAAAGAGAAAAATAGAATCTATCAGACCCAGATGGATAAATGATCAAATTGCCACCCTTCCTTTCAGAGGAGTTAAAAAATACTATGATGGCTCCGTTGCTTTCTATTTTAAAATTGATTCTTTTTTTTGTCTTTGATTCAGCAATCCCAAAGTTTCTTTTTGATCCAATCAAATAAGGAAAAATCTTGTTTTTTTTTTCGCCCTCTTTTTTTATAACATAAATATTGTTAAGAGCCCTTCGGTGTGAAAACAAAAAAGTTTGTGACGCTGAACTGGACTCCCGATAGATAAGAGAAATCGGAAATACCTTTTATCTCATACTACTCTCTCGATACATAATCGAATCTTTTGAAAAAAAAAAACAAGACAAAAATTTTGCATATCGAATTCGAAGTGCCATGCTATTATTACTTAATATTCATATGGCGAAGGCATAGTCTTCTTTTTTCTCTCAAATAAAAAAAACCTCATTGGCGCCAAGCGTGAGGGAATGCTAGACGTTTGGTAATTTCTCCTCCAACCAAGATAAAAGATGCCATTGATGCGGCTAATCCCATGCATATTGTATGGACATCTGGTCGCACAAATTGCATAGTATCGTAAACAGCTACTCCAGGTATTACCCATCCGCCAGGAGAGTTTATAAACAAATACAGATCTTTGGTATCATCCTCGATACTGAGATATACCATAAGACCAATAAGTTGATTCGAGATCTCGCTATCAACTTCTTGGCCTAAAAAAAGTAATCTTTCTCGATAAAGTCGGTTGATTAGGGTAAAATTGTATCCCTTAGGAACCGTACATGCACCTTTTGACGCATACGGTTCAAAAAATAATTGCGAAAAAAAAAGAATCAATGTCTAGATTCAAGTCCTCTTTCTTTGTTCCTATTCTTTTTTCATAGCAGGTTTTTTCTGACTTCTAATGAAAGGACTTTTTCTTCGATTTTTCAATAAAGACGAATTTGAACTTCTTTCTTCCTTATAATAGAAAAAAAGTCACTAAACTTATCGAATTAACTTCTCATTGATGTATTGTTTCATCGAGATTCAATCCAAATCACGATGGTATTTTCTTGTTCCTGAATGGGTCTCTTTCATCTTTTTAGGTTTATGCTCTACTCCGGGTAAAGATCCGCCCGATTTTGATTTGCACATATAGGACAAATCTTCCCATTACCATTTCTTTTTGTTATGACTTTCTTTTTTTTTTTCAATTCATTTCATACCTTTCACCAAGTATTTAGTTTGAGATTCCCTCGCTTGACAAATAGGATATCTTTACAAATACCAAACAGGAATCATTTATGATACAAGTAGTAATCATAGATATATTACCAATTGGGTTTTTTCTAAACGGAGCCTGGATACTTCATTTTTTAGTCCAACCAAGCCAACCATAAATTATTCTAATTGATAATAGTAATGTGAATCCCCCCAAACAATGGATCTAATTGTGCTTCACGCTCCAAATTTTTGATGATTCAATTTATCTTTCTTGGGCGAAACAGAGGATATCTCGATCGGGGGAGAGAACGGGGAAATCCCATATGACCCAATATATCTGACAAGTCGCACTATACGTCAACCCAAGATGCATCTTCCTCTCCAGGACTTCGGAAAGGTACTTTTGGAACACCAATAGGCATTAATTGAAAGAAAAAAGAACTAAGTACTATATTTTACTTTGATGTGGAAACGTAACAACATTATTTTATTGTCTTTATAATATTGGTTTTATCGTATTTATTTTATCCATAGATTAGAAAAATTCATAAAGAAAGACAAAAGAAGAAATAAAGGAAAATTTTGACGAATAGGGCCTTCTAATGAGGAATAAGGAAGGACACATTTACTGATAGAAAATGGTATCAACCACCCATTGCGTATTGGTACTTATCGGGTATAGAATAAATCTGCTTCTCTTTGTTCCTACGAATGGAATTGTTTCATTATTACCAATAGAATAGAACAAATAGTAACCCTTGTTCAGTGGATTATTTCAGAACACGGGG